CAGAGCACCGCCCTGTCAAGGCGGAAGCTGCGGGTTCGAGCCCCGTCAGTCCCGACGGATCCAATAAACACTCAATTCATCTCTCCATTTTCTGTGAAAAAGAGGACAAGGAGCAGAATTTCATTCCCAACGGAAATCCTTATTTCTTTTTTTTTTTGCTTTTTCGTTTCGCATTTCTCATCAAACAAATCCGGTAATTTCCATTACTTCAACTAGTACCGATTGGTGGGAGAGAGACATATGTGGATTAGTACAATTATTGGTAGCATCATATTCAGAATTCCAAGAGATACCGTACTGGGTCGGACTTTTTCGATTGTTCCCGATCCGTGTAATGGAATAGAATACCCTATGTTTCCTGGAAGCACATACACAAATGGAATTCATTTCTTGTACGCTACAAAATGAATTTAACACAGTTACCCTGATAGAATACTTTTCAGATTAAACCTATCTCTTTTTCCGGTTCCGATTGTGTGTAATCTCAGTTACTAATTTGAATTTGAAACAATTTATCTCATTCAAATTGCACACTGAACTTTTGATATATGCGTCCCAGTCCTAATCCAAGGAAAGAGGATATTAATAAAAGAAAGATCAAACAAGGATCCCGCCCAAGGGAATGAATCATTTTTTTTTCCTTTCGGATCCCATCGAAAAAAGAAAAAATTAGAAAATAGTGAATTTGATGGAATATTAGATCTTTTAGACTGGGACTCATCTTTATCACACTTCTTTGTCTTCCAAGAAAATTAGATCATTAAAAAAACGGAGTTTAGAACTTAACTCAGTCTTTTTTTTCCATTTGACTTCTATTGTTTGTTTGGGTTTGTAACCAATGGAAGTGGAAAAACGGTCAGATGATACTTCATCAGATGATTGTACAAGGAAGGTGGTAGCTTATAGAAAAGAAAGAAAGAATGGAAAAGAATGATAAATAAAGGAATTCTTGATTAGATTAGATCAGGAATCCATTTTTGGATTCGGTATGGATAAAAGATCTTCCTATGTTATACTATTCAATTCTCGACGATGAATCGATTTGATAGCTCAGATATTGTTATTCATGATATTGATCTGATTCAATATCATCGAGATATAATTCATCTCATTGAATTTACAGGTGAAAGATTTCTCATCTCTATGGGATTAAATCCCGAGTTATTGCGAAGTAAAAAAAACGATGATATTATGGAAGTAAATATTCTTGCATTTATTGCTACTGCACTGTTCATTCTAGTTCCTACTGCTTTCTTACTTATCATTTACGTAAAAACAGTCAGTCAAAATGATTAATTTGAATGAAACTTGACTCCTTAGTTCTTATCAATGATTGAAGAAATAAAATCAAAAGGATTCCAATTTCGCGTCTTAAATGAAATGAGCGGACTAGAATCAGCAGTATTCTATGAGATCCGATAGTATGGTAGAAAGATTCATATATTTCTTTCTACCATACTATTTATTACTGTTATTGTAGTGTATAAAGTTGTACTGTATAAAGATAGAGGCTTAATATAGATCAATCTAAAATATGTATCTTCATATTCATATATGTAGATATCAATTACATATATGTAATGTATATAGCACCCCAATTCTATTTCTTTGCTTCATCTATTTGATTTGTATTGATTCCAATCAATCTGAAAAAATAGAAAGGCAACTCTTATGGTTCTAATTCCTAGATTTCTGATTATTTCCAATATGAATCCCGGTATCCATCGAAAGAATCAAATCAATGAAGGAAAAATTGTATAGGCATATATTAATAAAAAAAAACCGAGTAATCTTTTTTTTTTGTTTTTTCGCATTCCGAAGAAGTAATTGATTGAGCCGTTGACAGATGATTCAAGGAGTTCTATGGGAACTTCTTCGGATTTCGAAAAGGAGTAACCCCATCGATTTGTAACGTTTGAACCATGATATGAAACGAGTTGATAAAGCATAAATCAAATTTATACAATAATAAAGTAAGTGCGCAATATGTGACTTGCCCAAGGCAAGATCTTATTATGCGTAGTATCTCGTTGGACAATCACTATGTCTATGTTGTTTCCCATAGAAAGTGCGTATCCACTTAATAACAGAACTACTTTCTCTTTGAACAGTAAAGAGGGAAACAAATAAAAAGGGTCCGTTGTTCCTCGTTGTCCATATATAATTCTGGTAAGAGCCGGTTCACCGAAATAGAAAATTTAGCAAGAATTCGGTTGGAAGAAATTGCCTATCATTTGTATCCCCTTTACTTTCGAAATACGAACATGGGAATCATTGAAATATCTGTTTGATTGAAAGGGTATTATTCATATAATACATTACTCCACCAGAATCCAATGGAATTTCGAAATAAAGATATTTTTATTTAAATTGAATTAATATTTGAAAATGAATATTTTCAATTAAGAATTCAATAGTTAAAGTTCAAAACGAGAATGATTTATAAAACAATTGATACAGTTTGATTTGATTACTCAACTCAATTAGTAGTACCCTTAGA